ATAGGGTTTAATTAAATGATGGGAATTTAACTAAATAAGTTTGCTAATCTAGCGATTTTGCGTAGTAAAAAATTACGCAGGAAAATCGGAAGTTATCAAAACATCTTAAATTAATTCATTAACATTAACTAAATAAGTTTGCTAATCTAGCGATTTTGCGTAATAAAAAATTACGCAGGAAAATCGGAAGTTATCAAAACATCTTAAATTAATTCATTAACATTAACTAAATAAGTTTGCTAATCTAGCGATTTTGCGTAGTAAAAAATTACGCAGGAAAATCGGAAGTTATCAAAACATCTTAAATTAATTCATTAACATTAACTAAATAAGTTTGCTAATCTAGCGATTTTGCGTAATAAAAAATTACGCAGGAAAATCGGAAGTTATCAAAACATCTTAAATTAATTCATTAACATTAACTAAATAAGTTTACTAATCTAGCGATTTTGCGTAGTAAAAAATTACGCAGGAAAATCGGAAGTTATCAAAACATCTTAAATTAATTCATTAACATTAACTAAATAAGTTTGCTAATCTAGCGATTTTGCGTAATAAAAAATTACGCAGGAAAATCGGAAGTTATCAAAACATCTTAAATTAATTCATTAACATTAACTAAATAAGTTTGCTAATCTAGCGATTTTGCGTAGTAAAAAATTACGCAGGAAAATCGGAAGTTATCAAAACATCTTAAATTAATTCATTAACATTAACTAAATAAGTTTGCTAATCTAGCGATTTTGCGTAATAAAAAATTACGCAGGAAAATCGGAAGTTATCAAAACATCTTAAATTAATTCATTAACATTAACTAAATAAGTTTGCTAATCTAGCGATTTTGCGTAGTAAAAAATTACGCAGGAAAATCGGAAGTTATCAAAACATCTTAAATTAATTCATTAACATTAACTAAATAAGTTTGCTAATCTAGCGATTTTGCGTAATAAAAAATTACGCAGGAACGTAAAGGTTACGAAATGGGGCTCAGGGTGTCTACTCAGAAGCAAATTTGCTCTGTGGACCTTCCAGAAAATCTAACAGTTCTTAATCCCGGGGGGGGTAGTAAGAGTCGCTGGTAGAATAATCAATGGGGGGGGTAAGGGGGGGGTAGCGGGAAATTTTTTTTGTAATTTTTAAAAAACGTTTTAAAAAAGTGTAAAAAAGTGTAAAAAAAACGTGAAAAAGTTGCAAAGGGGGGGGAAAGAAGAGTATAGGGGATTCCAATAGATCGACAATAAATATGTCATTCTAGCATGCAGGTATGCCCGGGGGAACGCATAGATTAGGGGAACATCAATTATAGCTTGTTGTCCCACCTTACCTAAAATGCCTGGTTTTGCTACCCATGGGAAGGGTAGGTGCACACTGCTGAGTGGGTGCCTTGTAGTGTCATATTGGAGATGAGACTCAGAGTGAAACCACCCTGAGCTTGTTGATGACTTCTAAAAACCCAAAATAGTGCGGAGTCGCCCCTGACTTCACTAAGTGGCCTGAGCTTGTATTAAGGTCTTTCTTACACCCGACCATGAAGTCTTTTAAAAAGCTCTAGTAGATGAAATGTAAATGTGGGTCCATAGATTCAGTTCCGTCAGAAGTCTCATGAAAAGTGAGAAATAGGTCTACTTATAACCTGATCCCGGTAGAGTGTACCGACGAGTAGTATTATTTCATACGTTGAGTTGACGTCCGTTAGTTTTGAAGGACGTACGTTATGTCAAATAACACAGGAAATTGGTAGATAATATTCATGAATTACAACAATAGGAGATGAATAAATATTCTGGCGAAAAAGATAAAATCTTTTTCCTGCAAAAGATTATTGTTATTGATAATGTTCCATGATAGTTAATTATTATGGTATATGGTATGAAATATTCATGATTAAACGCAAGTGAAGGTCTTACCTTGTTTTAATGAATGATACATTCATTTTTTATGGTAAATCAGGTATGTAATATTTGAAGGTGTAAAATACTAATGATCATTTATTATTCAAACATTTGCATTTGTTTTATAAGGCCTGGGGACAAAGAGGTGGATTAAGACTTGGATATGATACGCATATACTAAAGCAAGTGAAGGTCCGATAAAGTAGACATAGTTAAGGCGCTGGCAATCATTTTGGGTAGAAAATTTCAGTTTAGTGGTATTAATAGGTTGGTGATTAATAATCCGCCCTTAATGGTAAAGATAAGCATGTATGGGATAAATTTATGTATTCTTCTATTATTGTTGTAAAACATTCATTTTTATAGGATATTAATAATGATAAATTTACATTAAAAATTACTCGGTACATTCATATTTATTTCTAAGTAGTATAATGTAACTCTGAAGTTCATTTAAAAATGATAATAGAACTAGAAATAAATTAATGCTTATTATACATAGTATATATGGGGTAAATAAATTAATGCTTATTATACATAGTATATATGGGGTAAATAAATTAATGCTTATTATACATAGTATATATGGGGTAAATAAATTAATGCTTATTATACATAGTATATATGGGGTAAATAAATTAATGCTTATTATACATAGTATATATGGGGTAAATAAATTAATGCTTATTATACATAGTATATATGGGGTAAATAAATTAATGCTTATTATACATAGTATATATGGGGTAAATAAATTAATGCTTATTATACATAGTATATATGGGGTAAATAAATTAATGTTATACATAGTATATATGGGGTAAATAAATTAATGTTATACATAGTATATATGGGGTAAATAAATTAATGCTCACCTGGCCATTCATACACAGTAAATTAGATAACTATTGACTAATATAAATTATTGCGCTGGTTAACGTTAACGTAAGGAGCACTGAGGCAAGGTACGTTTTGATTTTCCCTGTCTGTGCCTGCTGCAGTGCGCGTATTGGGGGAGTTTGTGCATGAATAATACTTGTTGCCTTAGTCTTGAGCATGTAGGTTTCAATCGTGAACGAGATCGTTTTGCCGGCAATGTGGAAAATAGTTTTTGCGCTGAGTCGATGAATTAAGAAGTTGTATAATATTGGGTCAAATAGCTTTGAGGTAGGTCATTTTGTTGCTTGTGTTTGTGTTTCAACAATGTCAAATGCAAGAGCGAATGCCAGAATAGTTAGTACGGTAGCAGTGAGTTTGTTGGCGGTAGATATAGTGTGGATAATAGGTGTTTGAGGAATTAGCAGATGGAAGACTATTACTCCTGCGAAAATACTGCCGTAAGCGAGGCGAATAATTGGGGATACGGCAGATATATTTATAGATTCATTGATTAGGGTAGTAGGGCTGGTTAAGCGGATATTGTTAATAAAGATAAAGTAAATTAGCCGTATAGAGTATACTGCAGTGAATGCAGTGGCTACTAACGTTAGGATAAGTGCAATAGAGTTGGTATACGAGTTATTTATTGTTTCAATAATGGCGTCTTTAGAGTAAAACGCAGACAGAAAGGGCGTGCCTATTAGAGCAAGTGATCCAACTAAAAAGGAGGTAGTTGTTAATGGTAAAATGTTGTGGAGACCTCCTATTTTCCGAATGTCCTGTTCATCATTTAGAGCATGAATAAATAGACCGGCGCATAAGAATAGTATGGCTTTAAAGAATGCGTGGGTACAGATGTGGAAAAGCGCGAGGTGTGGCTGATTAATGCCAATAGCCACTATTATTAAACCTAGTTGGCTTGATGTTGAGTGGGCAATAATTTTTTTGATATCATTTTGTGGTAGTGCTGATGCGGCGGCGTAAAAGGTAGACAGGGCGCCTAAGCAGAGGCAGGTTGTGAGGGCTTGAGGGCTTTGAGCAATTAATGGGTGGACTCGAATCAGTAAAAAGATTCCTGCTACTACTATAGTGCTTGAGTGGAGTAGGGCGGAGACTGGTGTAGGACCTTCTATTGCTGCTGCTAATCATGGGTGGAGGCCAAACTGTGCGGACTTGCTTGCGGCAGCAAGGATGAACGCGATGAGGACTGGTAAAGGAATACAGAATGAGTACATAGCTTGTATATTAGTAAGTATAAGTTCTTTAAGCGCTCAGGAGAAGATCGTTATGAAGCCAATATCTCCAATTCGGTTATATAAGACTGCTTGAACTGCTGCGGTTGCGGCGCTAGCGCGTCCGTGAAATCAGCCAATAAGTAAATAGGACATAATTCCTACACCTTCCCATCCAATAAAGAGGGTAAATAAGTTGCCCGCGGAAACAAGGATAATCATTGCCAAGAGGAAAATAAGTAGATATTTTATAAAAATATTAAGGCCTGGATCAGAGTGTATATATCAGGCTGAGAATTCTAAAATGCTTCATGATACGAAGAGCGCAACAGTTACGAATAAAAGGGAATACGAGTCAAATTGAATAATAACGGGAATAGGTAGTGCATTTAGTGATAGTCATGATCAACTTAGATTTCAGGTTCATCAGTGTATATAGAACATTAAGAAGAGAAATGTTAGCGATATAAAAAAGGCTGTTTTAATTGCGGTTTTTACGATTACATAAAAGTTTGCCTTTCCAAGTCATAACAGCGGGGCGAGTAATGTTAAAAAAATAGTAAGTGCGGGGGCCATAAGGGGTTGTTCAATTAAAGTAATATTAGGTGGTTGGGATGCGGAATTAAATTTGGGAGAGTTGAACGGTGGGCAATATATAGTGAGTATATTTATATTACGTTTACAGTAAATATATACGTTTGGATTAGGTTTAAGTAGGTGCTATACATACATAAATAGGTTTACTTTATTATTATATTGGTGGTGGAAGTTAAGGTTAAAATGGTTGCGGGACACTTAGAAAGTGTGGGGCTCAGGGTGTCTACTCAGAAGCAAATTTGCTCTGTGGACCTTCCAGAAAATCTAACAGTTCTTAATCCCGGGGGGGGTAGTAAGAGTCGCTGGTAGAATAATCAATGGGGGGGGTAAGGGGGGGGTAGCGGGAAATTTTTTTTGTAATTTTTAAAAAACGTTTTAAAAAAGTGTAAAAAAGTGTAAAAAAAACGTGAAAAAGTTGCAAAGGGGGGGGAAAGAAGAGTATAGGGGATTCCAATAGATCGACAATAAATATGTCATTCTAGCATGCAGGTATGCCCGGGGGAACGCATAGATTAGGGGAACATCAATTATAGCTTGTTGTCCCACCTTACCTAAAATGCCTGGTTTTGCTGCCCATGGGAAGGGTAGGTGCACACTGCTGAGTGGGTGCCTTGTAGTGTCATATTGGAGATGAGACTCAGAGTGAAACCACCCTGAGCTTGTTGATGACTTCTAAAAACCCAAAATAGTGCGGAGTCGCCCCTGACTTCACTAAGTGGCCTGAGCTTGTATTAAGGTCTTTCTTACACCCGACCATGAAGTCTTTTAAAAAGCTCTAGTAGATGAAATGTAAATGTGGGTCCATAGATTCAGTTCCGTCAGAAGTCTCATGAAAAGTGAGAAATAGGTCTACTTATAACCTGATCCCGGTAGAGTGTACCGACGAGTAGTATTATTTCATACGTTGAGTTGACGTCCGTTAGTTTTGAAGGACGTACGTTATGTCAAATAACACAGGAAATTGGTAGATAATATTCATGAATTACAACAATAGGAGATGAATAAATATTCTGGCGAAAAAGATAAAATCTTTTTCCTGCAAAAGATTATTGTTATTGATAATGTTCCATGATAGTTAATTATTATGGTATATGGTATGAAATATTCATGATTAAACGCAAGTGAAGGTCTTACCTTGTTTTAATGAATGATACATTCATTTTTTATGGTAAATCAGGTATGTAATATTTGAAGGTGTAAAATACTAATGATCATTTATTATTCAAACATTTGCATTTGTTTTATAAGGCCTGGGGACAAAGAGGTGGATTAAGACTTGGATATGATACGCATATACTAAAGCAAGTGAAGGTCCGATAAAGTAGACATAGTTAAGGCGCTGGCAATCATTTTGGGTAGAAAATTTCAGTTTAGTGGTATTAATAGGTTGGTGATTAATAATCCGCCCTTAATGGTAAAGATAAGCATGTATGGGATAAATTTATGTATTCTTCTATTATTGTTGTAAAACATTCATTTTTATAGGATATTAATAATGATAAATTTACATTAAAAATTACTCGGTACATTCATATTTATTTCTAAGTAGTATAATGTAACTCTGAAGTTCATTTAAAAATGATAATAGAACTAGAAATAAATTAATGCTTATTATACATAGTATATATGGGGTAAATAAATTAATGCTTATTATACATAGTATATATGGGGTAAATAAATTAATGCTTATTATACATAGTATATATGGGGTAAATAAATTAATGCTTATTATACATAGTATGATTAAACCCCATAATTTTATTTTCTGCTACACTTATAATAGGTAACAGAAGAAAAACAATAAAGTAGAGGCCAGAAGCCAGCTGGCCAATAATGATAAATGGGTCTTCTACCGGTTGGCCGCCAATTCATGTCAAAATCACTGTGTTGGCAATTAGGGTTCAGAAAAGGATTTTAGTTATTGGGCGAAAAGTTATGGTTCGTTGTTTAGATGTATTGGTTAACGGGACAAAAAGTAGGATTATAATCGACAACAGAAGCGCTAAAACCCCCCCTAACTTGTTAGGGATAGAGCGTAAAATAGCATAGGCAAAGAGGAAGTATCATTCTGGTTTGATATGTGGCGGTGTGACTAACGGGTTAGCTGGGGTGAAGTTGTCTGGGTCGCCAAGAAGATTAGGATTAAAAGTAGACAGCAGGGCTAGAGAGGTTAATATAATGGTAAAACCTAAGATGTCTTTGTAGGAAAAGTATGGGTGAAATGGGACCTTGTCCAGATTTGAGTTTAGACCTGTTGGGTTAGATGAACCTGTTTGGTGAAGAAAAAGGAGGTGTATTATGCTTGCGCCTATAACTGCGAATGGTAAAATGAAGTGAAAAGTAAAGAACCGTGTTAGGGTTGCATTGTCGACTGAGAAACCGCCTCAAATTCATTGGACAAGAGTATTACCAATATACGGAGCTGCTGACATTAGATTAGTAATTACGGTAGCTCCTCAAAATGATATTTGTCCTCATGGTAATACATAGCCTACAAAGGCGGTAGCTATTACTAGGAAAAGGAGTACAACACCAATATTTCACGTCTCTTTAAAATTAAATGATCCGTAATATAGCCCTCGGCCAATATGTAGGTAGATGCAGATGAAGAAAAATGATGCGCCATTGGCATGAAGATTACGGAGTAATCACCCATAATTTACGTCTCGGCATACATGGGCGATAGAGGAAAATGCAAGAGATGTATCTGCAGTATAGTGTATTGCTAGGAATAAACCCGTTGCGACTTGAGCAACGAGGCATACCCCTAATAGAGACCCAAAATTTCACCAAGAAGATAAATTGGCAGGGGTTGGAAGATCAATGAATGAATTATTAATAATTTTAATGGCTGGGTGAGCTTTTCGTATTGCGGGGGTCATAAGGGTTCTTGTAGTTGAACACAGCGGTAGTTTTTCGGACTATAGGTCTAGGTTAAAATCCTAGCAGGAACTATGATTGCTGAAATGAGCTTATTATTGGGGTTATTGGCTGTGGCGTCTAATCCCTCTCCGTTTTTTGCTGCGTTAGGTTTGGTGTGAGGCGCGGGCGCTGGGTGTTTTGTTCTAGTAAAAAGTGGGCTTGGATTTTTGTCACTGGTGTTGTTTTTAATTTATTTAGGGGGAATAATAGTGGTGTTTGCTTACTGTTCGGCTCTAGTGGCTGAGCCTTACCCGGAGGCGTGGGGTAGTCATGCGGTGCTTTATTATATTTTTTTATACTGCTTAGTAGTGTTGGTGGGTGTAATTTTAGGGGGGGGTGTGTGGGATGTGGTAAAATATAATGTTAGTCATGATTTGGTTTTGTCAGAATGGTGAGGTGTTTCTGAATTGTTAAGTGCTGGTGGTTGAGTATTAGTTTGTTGTGGGTGAGGGTTGCTGCTCACTTTATTTGTGGTTTTAGAGGTTGTGCGAGGCCATAGTGTGGGCGCTTTACGTGCAGTGAGGTTCGAGTGGGCCACGGATCGAACCGCGGTAGTAAGTAGTTAGCAGCACTCACTAGCTCCAGCCAAACTCGGTGAACAGAAGGGGATGAGTCTTCATTGTTAGAGCCACAGCCTAATGTTTTAGTTAAACTATGTCCACAAAATATAATTAAATTTGGCTTGGCAATTAGTAGAATGGCTGGTAGAATATGTAAATAAAGGAGCGTGTGTTCTCGTGTACTAAATGGGAAAAGGGTTTTAATGTGATTCGGCAGTGGTCCGCGTTGAGTAGCTCATAAAACATATAAAGTATATGCGGTGGTAAAAATTAAGTTTAATACAACAAATATGAAGGCGATGGGGGATCAGTTAAATAGGGAGGTTATAATTAGAAATTCCCCTGCAAAACTAATTGATGGTGGCAGAGCAATATTAAAGAGGGCTATAGCCAGTCATCATGCTCAACCCAAGGGGAAAATTAAGATCATTCCGCGAATAACAATTATTGTACGTGAATTTGTCCGTTCATATGTTGTGTTTGCTAAGCAGAACAATGCTGATGATGACAGTCCGTGAGAGATTATTATAATTATTGCTCCCGAGTAACTTCATGGTGTAGATACCAATGCTGCGGCGATTACTAGATTTATGTGGCTAACAGAGGACATGGCAATCAATGATTTTAAATCAGTTTGTCGGAGACAGAGGAGGGCTGTTACTAAGACTCCCATAATAGCAATTATTATAACAGGAAGGGTTTTGCTTATAAAAAAGTTAGGTAAAATAAAGGATGTGCGTAAGATGCCGTAGCCCCCTAGTTTTAATAGGGTACCTGCTAGGACCATGGAGCCAGCAATGGGGGCTTCGACGTGAGCTTTGGGGAGCCATAAGTGAAGACAATATATTGGTAATTTTACTAAAAATGCTGCATTATATATAGCTCAAAACAGTCCGGGAAAAGTTGTCTCTGGTTGTATAATTGATATGGTTTTTAAATAAATTGGTAAAACTGAGCCGGAAAAGGCATATAATTTAATGAACCAGATTATTAGTGGTACTGCGCCTATTATAGTGTAGAATGCTAGATACATACCAGCCTCCAGGCGTCGCTCTTGCGCCCCCCAGCGGGTAATAATAATTATAGTTGGGATTAAAGACGCCTCAAAGAAAAGGAAAAACAGTATTAAGTCGGAGGTGGTGAAAGCTAAGAGTGTTATGAGTTGAAGAAATGTGCTATTAGCAATATACATGCGTTGGCGACCAATTGGTTCTAGGCTAAGTTTGCTTTGGCTCGCTAATATTGTTAGTGGAAATAGCCAGCATGTTAGGATCGCTAGTGGGCCAGAAATGTTATCAATAATAAATATGGAATTCGAAAAGTAAAAATTTTGGCTTATAAACCATAATAAAGACAAAAAAGCAATTAAAAAACTTTGCTTAGTTGCAACCAGCCATAAGCTTTTAGGGGAGGCAAAGGCAGCGGTTAAAAATATTGCCACTCATGAAAAAACTAAAATTAGCATTGAAGTAAATTAAGGGTTATAAGGTTATCGTCACCCTGGGACCGGTATGTGGCTACTATAAGTGCTAGTCCTAAAGCTGCTTCGCAGGCGGACATTGAGAGGAGGAAAATTGGGAAAACGTATGCGGCTAAAATTAGATAATTTGGGCAAAGGCTTATAGCAATATAGGTGACTAGTATTAATCCTTCCAGACATAAGAGGGCCGAAAGTAAGTGTATTCGATGGGCTGCTAGGCCCATGAGGGCAATAAGATATATTGTGGACAAGAGGTGTATCATAAAAGGTGCTATGGGGTTAAACCATAATTAACTGAGCCGAAATCAGGTGTCTTTATTAGACTAGCGCCTCATTCTGCCCATTCTAGGCCGTCTTGAAGTCATTCATACATGAACCCAGCAGTTAATAATAAAAGAATAATTATGGCTCATATAATAACTGGAATCGGCTGTGGGAGTTGAATTGCTCACGGTAATGGCAATAGAAGGGCAATTTCTAAGTCAAAAAGTAAAAATAAAATTGCTACGAGGAAGAAGCGCATTGAATATGGTAATCGGGCTGAGCCCAACGGGTCAAATCCGCATTCGTAGGGTGAGAGTTTTTCCGTATCCGGGAGCAGTGTTGCCAGCCAGAAGCTGGCGCCAGCTAAAATAACTGACAGTAAAATTGTGACTAGCAGGAACGCGAGCATTATTTTTTCCTGGAGTTAAACCAGAACTTAATGAGTGGAAATCATTTGTACTAATTGTACTAAAAAAATAAAAGCCTCATCAGTAAATTGAAACAAATAAAAATAGTCAGACTACGTCTACGAAATGTCAATACCATGCTGCGCCTTCAAATCCAAAATGGTGTTGGGCTGTAAAGTGGTTAAATATTTGACGCATTAGGCAGGTAAAAAGGAATAGGGTTCCAATAATAACGTGTAGTCCGTGGAAGCCAGTTGCAACAAAAAATGTTGTACCATAAACTCCGTCTGCAAGTGTGAATGGGGCTTCATAATATTCTATGGCTTGTAAAGCAGTAAAATAAATGCCAAGCAAGATTGTTAAAGTAAGCGCTTGGATTATATCTTTTTTATTACCTTGTATAACACTGTGATGTGCTCAGGTAACTGACACTCCGGAGGCCAACAGGACTGCAGTATTAAGAAGAGGAACTTCAAAGGGATTGAGAGAAGAAATTCCTGTTGGTGGTCATGTTTCCCCTACATCAGGGGTTGGGGCAAGGCTGGCATTATAAAAGGCTCAAAAAAACCCTAGGAAGAAAAAGATTTCGGAGGTAATAAATAAAATCATTCCGTATCGGAGACCTTTTTGGACTGGAATTGTATGGTGGCCTTGAAATGTCCCCTCGCGGACTACGTCGCGTCACCACTGAAACATTGTCAGGAGCATCAATACTATACCAAATATCATTGTAATAGTGGAGTTAAAGTGAAATCATATGGCTAGACCGCAGGTTAGCAGGAAGGCAGCTGAGGCGCCGGTTAAGGGTCATGGGCTAGGGTTTACTATGTGAAAAGCATGTGCTTGGTGGGCCATAAGAATTTTCGTGTAGATAAAGGCTAAATAAAAGCACGAATACGTAGGCTTGAATTATAGCCACAGCAATCTCTAAAATAGTCAGTAGAATTAATACTGCAAATGAAATTAAAGAGACAACAGTTGAAAATGAAATTATAAATATAGTGGCTGCAGAAATAAGTTGAATAAGTAAATGTCCGGCAGTTAAGTTTGCTATTAGGCGCACGCCTAAGGCGATTGGGCGGATCAATAAACTAATTGTTTCGATGATAATTAGAATAGGGATTAATAAGGTTGGTGTACCTTCAGGCAGGAAGTGAGCTAATGATGCAGAGAATTGGTTTCGAAAACCTACAATAACGGTTGCAAGTCACAATGGGATGGCCAGGCCTAAGTTAAGTGGCAGCTGGGTTGTTGGGGTAAACGTATATGGGAGTAAACCTATAAGATTTATTCCTAGCAGGAAAACTATTACGGTAACAATTAAAAGTGCTCATTTATGGGCGGGCTTATTTATGGGCGTAAGAATATGAGCTGTAAAGGCATTTAAAAATAGTGACTGAACAGTAACTAGACGATTTGAAATTCATCGATTTGATGGGGATAATGGAAGAAGTCACGGAAAAAGTATTGCAATAATAACTAAAGGGATGCCAAATAGGGTTGGCGGTGTAAATTGATTAAACAGGCTCCCTATCAAGGTCACCATTTTCGCGGTCGGTGCGACCATTTTGATCACTTAGATCAAGCTTTTAGTGGGGGTGTTGCGCGGTATGTAATAATGTTGATGGCCACTTTAGCCAAAACAATAATAAGAATAATTCAGAATGCTGCGAAAGCGAAAAATCAGAAGGTCTTAGCCATTCATTAAGGGTGGTTGGAAGTCACCTATCTACAGCTTAAAAGGCTGTCGCGTACCATATAGCTTCTTAATGAAAAGTTAGGAATCTTGCATATCCAAAATTCATGGCAAAAAGTTACGGATTGGGAGGGCTTCAACTACAATAGGCATGAAGCTATGATTTGCACCACAAATCTCCGAGCATTGGCCATAGTACACGCCCGGGTGGGCTACTAGAACAGACGCTTGATTTAACCGTCCTGGAATTGCGTCAGTCTTAATTCCAAGCGAAGGGAGAGCTCAGGAGTGAAGCACGTCATCTGCAGTAATTAAGATCCGAGTCAGTGTTCCTGTAGGAATAACCATTCGATTATCGACCTCTAATAAACGGAATAGGCCGGGGTCTAGTTCCTTAGTGGGTAATATATACGAGTCAAATCCAACGGCATCAAAATCTGAGTACTCATAGGTTCAATATCATTGATGGCCGACGGTTTTAACAGTCAAGTCAGGTGAGGAAATTTCATCTATAAGGTAAAGGATTCGTAATGATGGTAGGGCAATGACAATTAAAATAACTGCGGGTATAATAGTTCATACTATTTCAATTTCTTGTGCATCTGTTATGTTAGTGCTAAATAGTTTAGATGCTATTAATGAAATAATAATATATATTACTAATGTGCTAATTAAAAGCACTGCTATAAGCGTATGGTCGTGGAAGTGGATTAACTCTTCTATAATAGGGGATGCGGCGTCTTGGAGGCCAAATTGTATAGGTTGTGCCATAGAAGAACACAAGGGTCTCACTTATAAGTTTACCCTGACAAGGTAATATTATATTTTAATTAGTTCCTCCAAGAAAGTGACAGAAGGGCTATGTGCCTGGCTTGAAATCAGGTTATGAGGGTTCAATTCCTTCCTTTCTCGATTAGCTTTACAGAGAATGTTGACTCTTCAAATGTGTGGTGAACAGGAGGAAACCCTAGTGTTCACTCTACATTTGAAGCGGTTAAATCTGAGTAAAGGAACAGCCGCTTAGATGAGAATGCTTCCCAAACAATAAAAATTATTACTACTACTGCAATAAATGAGATTACAGAGCCAATTGAGGAGGCTGTGTTTCATAACGTATATGCGTCTGGGTAGTCTGAGTAGCGTCGTGGCATGCCGGCAAGCCCTAGAAAATGTTGAGGGAAAAAGGTTAAGTTTACGCCAGTAAATATAATAACAAATTGGATCTTTGTTCAGGCGTCGTGGAGCTTGTAGCCGGTAAATAAAGGGAATCAGTGCACAAAGCCTGCCATAATAGCAAAAACTGCGCCTATTGATAATACATAGTGGAAATGTGCCACAACATAATATGTGTCATGTAAAACAATGTCAATTGAGGAGTTAGCAAGTACAACTCCTGTTAGGCCTCCTACGGTAAAAAGAAAAATAAATCCTAGTGCTCAGAGCATTGCTGCGCCTCATTTAATTACCCCTCCATGCATTGTAGCTAATCAGCTAAATACTTTCACGCCGGTTGGAATAGCAATAATCATTGTAGCTGAGGTAAAGTATGCTCGTGTATCCACATTAAGATCTGTAGTAAATATATGATGAGCTCACACGATAAAGCCGAGAAACCCAATCGACAGCATAGCTCAAACTATTCCTATATACCCAAATGGTTCTTTTTTGTATGAATAAAAAGCAACAACATGTGAGATGATGCCGAAGCCAGGAAGGATGAGGATATAGACTTCTGGGTGGCCAAAAAACCAAAACAAATGCTGATAAAGAACTGGGTCGCCACCCCCCGCGGGGTCAAAGAAAGTTGTGTTTAAATTGCGGTCAGTAAGGAGCATTGTAATACCTGCAGCTAGTACTGGAAGCGAAAGAAGAAGCAAAACAGCAGTAATAAGAACAGATCAAATAAATAGGGGAGTTTGATATTGTGTTAATGAAGCTGGTTTTATATTTAAAATAGTCGTAATGAAGTTAATGGCACCTAAAATAGACGATACCCCAGCCAGGTGCAGGGAAAAAATGGCTAGATCAACGGATGGGCCTGCATGGGCCAGATTCCCAGCTAGCGGAGGATACACTGTTCACCCTGTGCCGACGCCAGCCTCTACAGTTGAGGAGGCCAGAAGGAGAAAGAATGATGGTGGGAGAAGCCAGAAACTTATATTATTCATTCGCGGGAAAGCTATGTCCGGGGCGCCAAGCATTAGTGGGACAAGCCAATTGCCGAAGCCGCCAATAAGAATTGGTATGACCATAAAGAAAATTATTACAAATGCATGGGCAGTAACAATGACATTATAGATCTGGTCGTCGCCAAGCAGGGTGCCGGGTTGAGACAATTCAGCGCGAATTAGCAGGCTCAGGGCGGTGCCGATTATGCCCGCCCAGGCACCAAACACCAGATATAATGTGCCAATGTCTTTATGGTTAGTAGAAAAAAATCATCGGGTAATTATCACAGGTAAAGTGGCCGAGCAGGCGGTGGGTTGTAGCCCCAAAGACAGAGGTGTGAGTCCTCTCTTTACCAGGCCCATGGGGTGTAACACGTGCGGGTGCAAACCGCAAGAAGCAGAAGAAGTTCTGCCGGGGCTTCTCCCGTTTCCCCCCAGACGGGAGAAGTAGAATGAAGCTCGCTGGATAGAGTGTTTAGCTGTTAACTAAAATATTACGGGATCGAGGCCCGTCTTTCTAGAAGGGCTTTATTTTAATTTAAAAAGTTTGAGTTGCATTCAAAAAATGTAGGTTAATATCCTACAAGTCCTACAGAAACTAAGAGGGTTTAACTCTTACTTAAGGCTTTGAAGGCCTTTGGTCTACATTATCCTAAATTTCTATAAAAAAAGAATGACTGTTGGTATTAGAAGGATGGTAAAAATTGCAAGATTATTAAATAGTGCTGTAAGTAAATTAGTTTTTATTGACATGTGCCACAGGCTATTAGTGGAAGATGTATTTGGTGAGGAAATTATAATTAAGATGTAGGTGAGGCGTAGGTAAAAGAAAAGGGCAAGGAGTGAGGCTAGCATTGCTAATGAAACAAGAATAATTATGTCCTGTTTCACTAATTCTAAGGAGATTATTAGCTTAGGTATAAATCCTGTAAGGGGGGGGAGACCTGCCAAGGAGAGCAGTGTGAGTATAGAAAGTGCTGCTAATGCTGGTGTTTTTGTTCATAAAGTAGAAATGTCTAGTAATTTTGTGGAATGAGTTGAGATCAGTAAAAGAAATATTGCTGCTGTTATAATAATATACAGAAGAAAATTAAATTCTGTCAGGCTGTGATCAAATTTTAGTACTAAAATCATCCAGCCTAGGTGGCCAATTGATGAGAATGCTAGAATTTTACGTATTTGCGTTTGGTTAATTCCGCCTCAGCCACCAATAAAAATTGATAACAAACCGATTGAAACGGCTACATAAATATTAATTTGCTGGGATAACTGAATTAGTAGTGTTACAGGGGCAATTTTTTGCCAGGTCGAAATAATTAGGCCGGTAAACAGTTGGGTTCCTTGGAGAACTTCTGGAAGTCAGAAGTGTAATGGGGCTAAGCCTAGTTTTATTATTAGGGCTAATGTTAAGATGATCGTTGCATGGTCGGAGATAGTGGTGATGGATCATTGTCCCGTGGTTCATGCGTTTATTAATGCTGAAAATAAAACTAGAATGGAGGCCGTTGCCTGAGTTAGGAAATATTTTGTAGCGGCTTCAATGGCTCGTGGGTGCGGAAGTTTAGTGATAATTGGAATAATAGCTAATGTATTAATTTCCAAGCCAATTCACGCAAGCAGTCAGTGGTGGCTTAGTAGGGTAACTGTTGTGCCAATTGAAAGGCTTAGTAAAAATATAGAATAGGCTAGTGGATTAATTAGTAAGAGAAGGATTTTAACCAACATTGTTGGGGTATGGGCCCAAAAGCTTTTTTAGCTGATCTTACTAAAGAGAAGCAAGGTGGAATAGCGAAGGGTTTTGATCCCTTAGACGTAGGTTCAACTCCTATCTTTTTAAGGAAGTGATGGGGTTTGAACCCATATCGGCCTCCCTATCAAGGAGGTCCTTATCTTTCAGGCACGCTTCCACATTAGGGGTGGGGAAAGTAAAGTAGAAATTGGTATAGAAATGAAGATTATTGTGGCGGCGATGGTTAATGGTAAAAAGTTTTTCCAGGCAAGATGTATAAGTTGATCATACCGGAATCGTGGATATGAGGCACGAATTCATAAAAAATAAATGGACAAGGATGCCGCTTTTAACATAAGAAAAATTGTTGAGAATGTTTTTAGTAGTATCGCAGCTCCTAGAAATAAAATGGTTGATAAGGTATTTATTATTAAGATGTTAGCGTATTCGGCTAAGAAAAATAAAGCAAATGGGCCACTTGCATACTCGACATTAAACCCTGAGACAAGTTCTGACTCTCCCTCAGTCAAGTCAAATGGGGCTCGATTTGTTTCAGCTAGTGTAGTAATATATCATATAAGTGCTATGGGTCATATGGGGAGGAGCAGTCACAATTGTTGTTGTGTAATATTAAAAATGGTGAGCGAGAAACCGCCAGCTAGGAAAATTGAACAGAGGATAATTAAGGCTATAGTTACTTCATAAGAGATAGTTTGTGCTACGGCGCGTAATGAGCCGATGAGGGCATACTTAGAGTTTGATGCTCAGCCGGAGCCCAGAATAGTATAAACGGTGAGACTTGAGATAGCAAGAATAAATAAAATGCTTATGGTCAGATCTGATTGTGGGGTTGGTATCGGAAATGGGGCTCAGATAATTATTGCTAAAATAAGGGCTAATGTGGGGGTTAAAATAAACAGTATTTGCGATGCTGTTGCTGGCCGCACAGGCTCTTTAATAAATAGCTTTACTCCGTCAGCAATTGGTTGAAGAAGCCCAAATGGGCCTACCTTATTAGGGCCTTTGCGGTGCTGCATATAGCCTAAAACTTTTCGTTCAATTAGTGTAAAAAATGCTACTGCAAGTAAAATTGGGGCAATAAATAAGATCGGGTGAACGAGTTTTAGAACCTGAGTCATTGAAGTTAACGAGGGGATTTGAACCCCTAATGTAAAGGACTTAGGCCTTTCGCATAGCCACGTTCTGCCACGCTAACAAAATCATAGGCTATAATAATTAAATAGGCACTAGCTAATTAAGTTGCCGGCATTAGTAGGATAAATGGCTTGGAGATGCAGTGGCCATGTTACTTCGGTCCTTTCGTACTAGAAATAACTCTTTATAGATAGAAACCGACCTGGATTACTCCGGTCTGAACTCAGATCACGTAGGGTTTTAATCGTTGAACAAACGAACCTTCAGTAGCGGCTGCACCACTGGGATACCCTGATCCAACATCGAGGTCGTAAGCCTACTTGTCGATATGGGCTCTTGAAGTAGATTGCGCTGTTATCCCCAGGGTAACTTGTTCCGTTGATCGATTGTCGGGTCAGTAAACGTTAGTATACTAATTTCTGGAATTGTAGTTCTTAAATAAAGATTATAGTCTTTCCGTCGTGGAGGATGTGCTTTACTCCGCGGTCACCCCAACCAAAAACCTTGTAGCACGGGCTTAAAATTATTAGGCAATATATGGTTAAGTTGCTAGTTGGTTTAAAGCTCCATGGGGTCTTCTCGTCTTATATAAGTATTCCCGCTTCTTCACGGGAAGATCAATTTCACTGATCAAAAAGAGGAGACAGTAAAACCCTCGTGATGCCGTTGATACGAGTCCCCATTTAAAGAACAAGTGATTATGCTACCTTCGCGCGGTTAGGATACCGCGGCCGTTAAAAATTCACTGGGCAGGCTGGACCTCTTATTTACAAGTCAAGAGGCGATGTTTTTGGTAAACAGGCGGGGTCGTCATTTGCCGAATTCCTTCTCTTTTTATTAATCTTTCCTGAAATGCGCTGGTGTTAGGTTAACGAGTAAACACTGCAGGGTTTTCTTGTAGATGTTATTGCAGTAAGTTCAGGTTCGGTAATTACCAATGGGTTATCCATATTGGTTTATGTTTGCATTTTGGAGAATTATAAATTCTTGTTACTAATCCTAGCATGGTGTCTTCCATAATTATATGGAGTCATTCATTATAAATTAGGGGTTCATAAAGGTTAATGGTATTTTAGGGGTTAAGGTTAAGCTTTGACGCTTTTTAAAAGGTGGCTGCTTTCAGGCCCACTTGGGAATAATTGAGATTTTACCCTATTGTTTAGGTTGTATCCTGTCTTAAATAAGCTGTTCCTTATTTAAATAACTCTTAAGTTTAAAATGTTGTTAGGGATCATGAGGGAAACTTAAGGCAGAACTTATATTCTTTTCATGAATAACCAGCTATTTCTAGGCTCGATAGGCTTTTCACTTCTACTTAAAAATCTTCCCACTATGTTGCTACAGAGACGGGTTGGCCCAAAAGGCTGTTTTAAAGTAGCTCGCCTAGGTTCGGGATTTAAAACTTAAATTTCGTTTTGCTTGTTAAGTCTTGCTAGGCCATGATGCAAAAGGTACGAGGTAAATGCTCTGCTGTAAGTAGCTTTAATTATTTCATTATTATTTCATTTTTCCCTTGCGGTACTGTTTCTATAGCGCTTAGAGCTTTTTCAATCGCCTTTACTTAAGGAGTTAAAATGTTTTATTAAATAAATTTAAGACTGTTAAACTTATAAAATAGTATAAGGCTAAATTTGGGGCTCAAAATGGTCTGGGTTGCACGGACATCTTCCCGGTGTAAGCGGAGAGCTTTTATTAAGCCACATTTTGTTATTCCAAGAACACTTTCCAGTATGCTTACCATGTTACGACTTGCCTCTTCTAAAACGCGGTGAATAGGTTATTTAACTATTAATTAAGCTATCGAAGAGGGTGACGGGCGGTTTGTACGCGTTCCAGGGCCGAATTAAGTGAGGCTCTCTATTCCTCACTTACTGCTAAATCCACCTTCATGACTTTGTTTCATGCAGTAATTCGTGTATTCTAAATTAGAAATTGTAGCTCATTTCTTCCATTTTATAAGCTGCACCTTGACCTGACGTTTTGGCCTTAGGCCCTTTTGCTTACTTTTCCTCACTCAAGCGGTAAGCTTACGACGGAGGTATACAGGCTGAATAGCAAAAAATGGTTAGGTATATCGTGGATCATCGATTATAGAACAGGCTCCTCTAGTTGGGTGGAACACCGTCAAATCCTTTGGGTTTTAAGCTCGGCTCGTAGTACCCTGGCGTTTTAAGTGTAGTTCAAATTTACGGTGTGGCATAGTGGGGTATCTAATCCCAGTTTGTGCCCAAACTGTCGTGTATTCAAGAGGTTAATTAGAGTAACTTTCGTTTCTGGGGTTCTATTAGGTAAGCTTTCAACAGCTAAGCCACACTTCAACTCTAATTTAGTAATTCTTTAATCACGCTTTACGCCGGTTGGCATTAACTTGAGTCCACCGGTATGGCCGCGGCGGCTGGCACCGGGTTGGCCAACTCTCTTTTCTTTAACTGACTCGGGCTTTCGCCTATGGACAATGTTGATCACTGCTGACTACCTTTGGAGGCGTGGTGAAACTAGGCGTTATGGGCAAGGATTCTGTGCCTGATGCCAGCTCCTTATCCTTTTATAGGTTTAAAGGGCGTTTTCACTGGAGTGCTGAGACTTGCATGTGTAAGTTAAGAAATAGTTAATATTAAAGTCAGGATTAAACTTGTTACCCCTAGAACTTTTTAGGGTTCGTCTTAGCGTTTTCAGCACTACGCTTTGGGTTTAAGCTATAGGAGTTCAAAACATAGTTTAATTAGAATATTGGCTTTGGGAGCCAGTGGAAGAGGTTAAATTCCTTTTGTTTTGAATAAGCTTTTACTTGGGCTTGCACCAAGAACTGTTGGCGCCTAAAGCCAATGGAATACTTTTTTCCGTTAAAAGCAGTCTTGGGTAAAATATGAGTTTACATTCTTTGGTTTACAAGACCAACGCTTTAGTTTTAAGCTACCAGGAC